AAGAAGCCTTTTTCATCTCTTAAGTTAAAAATAAAATTAAAATTAACCCGATATGTTTGATCTTTGTGAGAACCATGTGAATCCAGTAGTGCGGGGATTCACATGGTTCTCACTGGTTCATATAAAGTTTTTTTATATACAAACAACATGTTCTATTTATATTTTAAAATTCTCAAGAACCTTTCTTGAATTCAATTAGATGTTAACGTAAATGAACCATAACTATGTAGTCCTATTCCTAATAGATTGACCCCAAAATAGCATATCCAAATTAAAAGAAAGCCCATAGACGCCACAATTGCAGAAATTTCAACCTGTAAATTTATATTGGTTCTAGTATGTAAATAAACCGCAAATACGATCCAAGTAATAAATGCCCAAGTTTCCTTTGGGTCCCAATTCCAATAGGACCCCCATGCTTCATTAGCCCATACTGCTCCTGAAAGAATACCTATAGTTAAAAAGAGAAAACCTAGACTAATCACACGATAACTCCAATAATCCAACTGGTGAATCAATTGGGACCTGTAATAATTGTTAGCAGAAAAAAAAGAAGCATTTCCTAAAAAATTGTTTCTTTCATTTATGTATTGTATTTCACCAAGGGAAAGGTCCTCGTTTAGTTTTAATAAAAAAGTATTCCTCTTAAAAAAAAATTTTATGTTTTTTCGAAATGTAAGGACCAGAAGTGCTACTGATAATAATGATCCACATAAAAGAGCTGCATAGCCCAATATCATCATACTTACGTGCATTATTAACCACTCGGATTGGAGAGCGGGTACTAATATTGCGGATTGATGTATTTCAGTTAAAAGACCCGAAGTAGCAAAGCCTTGGGTAAAAATAACACTTGACGCAGTTATTGTGCTTAAATGGCTTTTTTTTTTTTTGAAATATGGAACTATATGAATAACTGATAAACTCCAAGAAAGAAAGATTAATGATTCATATAAATCACTTAGTGGGAAATGCCCCGAATAAATCCAACGAGTGGCTAATAATACGGTTATACATAAAAAGGTAGCTATCATTCCCTTTTCTGACGAATCATTTAGTTTTATGATTTCATCGATTAATAAAGTTATCAAATGAATTGTAATTACAATGGAAACGATCGAAAAGGAAATATGAGTTAATATATGCTCTAAAGTTGAAAATATCATAAAAATTTTAAAAAGGAGGAATCCTAAAATATAAATCAGGAGTTGAATTCATTCTATAATTTATAATATATGTATCTATTTTCGAAGAGAAGGTCTGCCGCTACTCGGACTCGAACCGAGATGCTCTCGCACTGCTTCCTAAGAGCAGCGTGTCTACCGATTTCACCATAGCGGCTTGTTCGAATTCATAATAGCCTATTCATAGTCAATCGTCGAGATTTAAGGAGTCAACTAAATGAAATCTTTTTAGTCAAAATGAAAATGGATGAATAAAACTTTGTTCAAATACAAATTATAAGGTTGATTATTATGGGGTATGGGTTTTATTTAACGTAGTGATTTGGTGTAGTTTATGCTATTCTATAATTCAATAGAATCGAACGATTGAAACTATAAACTTCAACCCTCTAGTTATTGATAGAACTATAAAAGATTTCTTTATTTTTTTTCATAAAAGATTTATCATTTATATTATTTCCTAAAAGTGAAAAAATTTATTTTACCAATGAACAAAAAAAAAAGACCCCCTTTTTATTACTCAAAACTTGCACATTAATTCGGACAAAAAATTATAGGCTTTTGTCGGTTGGGTTGAAAGAGACATATATGGGAAATTTATATATTCTAATAGATAAATTCAGATAAATAAGAAGTCAGAAAGTTACACAAAAAATTTTCAAAATAAATGAATAAATTAATTTCAACGATGTATCAATTTTAACTAAAGATCTCTTTTTTACCCTTCTTCAATATTATTATATATATATAGAAAAACGTCGATTATTGTAATTGTGACAAATAGGTTGATGGGGAAAAAAGACTCCCCCATCTCCAAAACAAGAAAATATACTAACTAAAGGCTCAAGTTTTGTATCTTGTCTTTATTCTTTTTTCAAAATCTTTTTATAATTTACTAACCCCTAAACCGAAGAATTATTATTATACATATCCCAATAGCGAAGCGAGTTCTAGTTCATATTGATTAGCCACAAACAATAGGTTTGTTGATTTCCTATTAAGAATGAAATGGGCCTTTTTTATATGCCTTTTTTCTATTCAGATTATTCCAATGTTTTATTTTATGACTTTTTTTGTCGCACAAAAAAACTTTTTGAGTTTCCGGTAGAAAGAGATTTACCTAATGACAACGCTTTTAAGGCTGCCCAATATCCCTTCCCTTTCCAAATATTTTTACGAATACGCTTTTTTGATATAGAAGTACGTTTTTTTGGAACTGCCATTTAAAAATTAAGAGGTTACTCGTTCTTATAGTTGGATGTGAAAGACATCTATTGGTCAAAACGAATATATTCATTATCTAGTTATTTTCTAGATAATAATTAGATAAAGATAATAGATATTATCTAGATAAAAAAAATAGATAATATATATATAGATAAAAAATATGCGAAAATCGTACAAAATATTAATATAAAAATAGAATTTAATTTTTTCTATTAATTGGTCAAACTTGAGTAAAGAATACTTCGAAATTCCCTTTTAAAATTCGAATCAAACTAGGAATTAAAGTAATGAATCTGTTAAAAGATACACGTTTTGTTAAAAAAAATCTTCGTTATTTTTTTATTAAATTTGATTTTATTTTACCCTCTTTTGATAATTACCCCCCCTTTTTTATAAATATAAAAATAAATCTTATAGAAAATAAAAAATGTTAGATATTATAGCGTTTCCTATAAATGTTTTTTTATTGAAACGGAAACTAATAAATCAGTTTCAGTATGAAACTGGTTAATGATTTGGAACAAACTGACTAAAAAGCGAAATTCGTACAAAAATTGTACCTTAGTTAATCCTATGATTCATATCGATTCATATCATATTTATTTTTAGTTTAATTTTTTATCATTACTTTATGAATATAAAGGGATTTAATAATAATGAAATTTTGTATTTTCGTTATTTTAAGAAAAATCTTAGTTAATAAATAAATTTGTATAAACAAATATTAATTAATAACTAAATTCCCGTTTTATGAGCAAGTAGGTCATATCATTTGCCCAATCGTAACTTCTTTATTTTAATATTTAAAGTATTTTGGAAAGACCCAGATAATAAATATAAAATTATAAAAATATCTTTAAGTTAGTACATCTCTTGATTTTTTTATTGACCCCTTTTTTGTTTTGAAATTGAAAGGGGGTAGGATCCGGTAAATCGGAAACAATCAATTAAGAATAAAAAAACTTTTTTATGGAACAGACATATCAATATTCGTGGATAATACCTTTCCTTCCACTTCCAGTTCCTATGTTAATAGGAGCGGGACTTCTTCTTTTTCCGTCGGCAACAAAAAGTCTTCGCCGTATGTGGGCTTTTCAAAGTGTTTTTTTGTTAAGTATAGTCATGATTTTTTCGATCAATCTGTTTATTCAGCAAATAAATGGCAGTTCTATCTATCAATATGTATGGTCTTGGATCATTAATAATGATTTTTCTTTAGAATTCGGTTACTTGATCGACCCGCTTACTTCTATTATGTTAATATTAATCACTACTATTGGAATTATGGTTCTTATTTATAGTGATAATTATATGTCGTATGATCAAGGATATTTGAGATTTTTTGCTTATATGAGTTTTTTCAGCACTTCTATGTTAGGATTAGTTACTAGTTCTAATTTGATACAAATTTATATTTTTTGGGAATTGGTAGGAATGTCTTCATATCTATTAATAGGGTTTTGGTTCACACGGCCTGTTGCTGCAAATGCTTGCCAAAAGGCATTTGTAACTAATCGTGTTGGGGATTTTGGTTTATTATTAGGAATTTTAGGTTTTTATTGGATAACAGGGAGTTTCGAATTTCGAGATTTATTCAAAATATTCAATAACTTTATTTCTAATAATCATAATGAAGTAAATTTTTTATTTGTTACTTTCTGTGCCGTTCTATTATTTACTGGTGCGGTTGCTAAATCTGCACAATTTCCCCTTCATGTATGGTTACCGGATGCCATGGAGGGGCCTACTCCTATTTCGGCTCTTATACATGCTGCTACTATGGTAGCTGCGGGCATTTTTCTTGTAGCTCGGCTTATTCCTCTTTTCATAGTCATCCCTCACATAATGAATTTCATCTCTTTGGTAGGAGTAATAACAATATTATTCGGGGCTACTTTTGCCCTTGCTCAAAAAGACATTAAGAGAGGTTTAGCCTATTCCACAATGTCTCAATTGGGTTATATGATGTTAGCTCTAGGTATGGGGTCTTACCGAAGTGCTTTATTTCATTTGATTACTCATGCTTATTCGAAAGCATTATTATTTTTAGGATCCGGATCCGTTATTCATTCAATGGAAACTCTTGTTGGATATTCTCCAAATAAAAGTCAGAATATGGTTTATATGGGGGGTTTAACAAAACATATCCCAATTACCAAAACCGCTTTTTTATTAGGTACACTTTCTCTTTGTGGTATTCCGCCTCTTGCTTGTTTTTGGTCCAAAGATGAAATTCTTAATGATACTTGGTTGTATTCACCAATTTTCGCAATAATAGCTTGGTTTACAGCGGGATTAACTGCATTTTATATGTTTCGAATCTATTTACTTACTTTTGAAGGACATTTAAACGTTCATTTTCAAAATTATAGTGGCAAAAAGAATACTCCCCTCTATTCAATATCTCTATGGGGTAAAGAAGATTTAAAAAGAATTAACAAAAATTTTCGTTTATTAACGTTATTAACAATGAAAAATCAGGATATTTTTTCTTTTTTTTCAAAAAAAACGTATCTATTTGATCAGAATGCAAGAAACATCACACAACCTTTTATTACTATTACCCGTTTTGGAAATAAGAAGTTTTTT